AATAAGATGCCTGAAATAAAAGGGCTATCTTGATAGGATAGATAATGTAAATTTTTACTCTTATTAATTATATATTTTAGAATTAAACTAAATCTAAAGAATTCAAAATTCCACGTGCCTCATACACTAATATATAAAAGAAAAGTAAACTAAAATAAGTTAGTAGGTTCATACCCTAAATATAGAATAATAACAATCTCTTTTCTAATAAAAGCAACAAAAATAATTTTTGCATTAATATTAATAACCAGCACACTTATTACCTTAAACTCTAGAAGATGATTAGGAATATGAATAGGAATAGAAATAAACTTAATATCTTTTATTCCATTGATAAAAAGACAAAAAAATAAAAAATCTTCAGAAAGCATAATAATATATTTTTTGACTCAAAGAATTAGAAGAATTATCCTATTATTTACTATTCTAGCCAGATACTTCATCACATATAATATTATAGAAAATATTATACAGTTAATTTTAACTATTAGCTTAATAATTAAAATAGCAAGAGCCCCATTTCACATATGATTACCAGAAACGATAGCTAATCTTAGCTGAAAAAATTGCGCAATTCTAATAACATGACAGAAAATTGCACCTCTAGCAATTCTAAGAAATAATTTAAATAATAACATCATAATTTTCATTTTCTTATCCGCAATAACAGGAGCAATAGGAGGCATAAATCAAACCTCCTTCCGAAAAATCATAGCATATTCATCCATTAATCACCTAAGATGAATAATAATATTAATAGTTATAAACCTAAAATGATACATCTACATAATATTCTACTCAATTATTATTATTATAATCTTAATTGTAGTAGAAAAAAAAAATATCTTATCTATTAATCAAATAATGGCACTCAAAATATCTAGAGCAGAAAAAATTATAATCACTTCACTAATAATAAGAATAGGAGGCCTGCCGCCATTTATTGGCTTTGTCCCAAAATGAATAGTTATCCAAAGAATAATAAGCTCAAGAATATGATTAATTATAACCTTTATAGTATTAATATCCCTTATTACACTCTTCTACTATCTACGAATAATATACCCACTAATCATGTCATATAATGACAAAATTAAATGAATAAAAAAGCGCACAAATAGAACACTCTTAATCATCATAATGCCAATCAATTTATTAACACCAATAATAATAAATTTCCCCTTATTTTAAAAGCTTTAAGTTAAATAAACTATTAACCTTCAAAGTTAAAAATATGCCTTAGTATAAGCTTTAACAAAATGTTACTTTAGATTTGCAATCTAATATCATATTACATTGACTATAAAGCCTGATAAGAGGTAAACTACCCTATATAAATTTACAATTTATAACCTATTAATCTCAGCCATCTTATCTTTTGAATAAATGAATATTCTCAACTAACCATAAAGATATCGGAACCTTATACTTCATTTTCGGAATATGAGCAGGAATAATTGGATCATCAATAAGATGAATTATTCGAGTAGAACTAGGACAACCCGGAACATTCATTGGTGATGACCAAATCTATAATGTTATTGTAACAGCACACGCATTTGTAATAATTTTCTTTATAGTAATACCCATCATAATTGGAGGTTTTGGTAATTGACTAGTCCCATTAATAATTGGAGCCCCTGATATAGCATTCCCTCGAATAAACAATATAAGATTCTGACTCTTACCCCCCTCTCTCACACTTCTATTAACAAGTAGAATAGTAGAAATAGGGGCAGGAACTGGATGAACAGTTTACCCCCCTCTATCAAGAAATATTTCACATAGAGGGCCATCAGTAGACCTAGCAATTTTTTCACTACACCTAGCAGGTGTATCCTCAATTTTAGGAGCAGTAAACTTCATCTCTACAATTATTAACATACGCCCAGCCGGCATAACATTAGAACGAACACCTTTATTTGTATGATCTGTAGGAATTACAGCACTATTACTTCTATTATCACTACCAGTCCTAGCCGGAGCTATCACAATACTATTAACAGATCGTAACTTCAATACCTCTTTTTTTGACCCTACAGGAGGAGGAGATCCAATTCTATACCAACATCTTTTCTGATTCTTTGGACATCCAGAAGTATACATTTTAATTTTACCAGGATTTGGATTAATTTCCCATATTATTAGACAAGAAAGAGGTAAATTAGAAGCATTTGGCAGATTAGGAATAATTTATGCTATACTAGCAATTGGACTACTAGGATTCATTGTATGAGCACATCACATATTTACAGTAGGAATAGATGTCGATACCCGGGCCTACTTCACTTCGGCCACTATAATTATTGCTGTCCCTACAGGAATCAAAATTTTCAGATGACTAGCCACCCTACATGGATCTAACCTAAAATACACAGCATCAACACTATGGGCCCTGGGATTTGTCTTCCTATTCACTATCGGAGGACTAACAGGAGTCATCCTTGCTAACTCATCAATTGATATTATCTTGCACGATACATACTATGTAGTAGCTCACTTCCACTATGTACTTTCCATAGGAGCTGTATTCGCTATTATAGGAAGATTCATTCAATGATTCCCATTATTCACAGGATTAACATTAAAAAATAAATGACTAAAAACACAATTTTACACAATATTCATTGGTGTAAACATAACATTTTTCCCACAACACTTCCTAGGACTAAGAGGAATACCACGACGATATTCTGACTACCCAGATTACTATACTACATGAAACATTATCTCCTCAATTGGATCAACAATATCAATAATCAGAATTATAATATTTATTTCAATTATTTGAGAAGCCCTGGCATCAAAACGGACCTTAATATTCAATAACAATATATCTTCAAGAATTGAATGATTACAACTCAGACCACCAGCAGAACACTCTTATTCAGAATTACCTATATTAACATCATTCTAATATGGCAGAACAGTGCAATGAATTTAAGACTCATAAAGAAAGAATTAATCTTTTATTAGAAATAACTAGATGAGGAATAGTAAGACTTCAAGATGCAATATCCCCACTAATAGAACAATTAACCTTCTTCCACGATCACACAATTACAATTCTAATAATAATCACAGTACTAGTAGCTTACACTATAACTAGACTAACAATAAATACCCTGACTAACCGATATCTACTAGAAAATCAAACAATTGAATTAATTTGAACTACCTTACCAGCAATCACACTAATCTTTATTGCAATACCATCCTTACACTTACTCTATCTTATTGATGAAGTAAATAAACCCCTAATAACATTAAAAACTGTTGGACACCAATGATACTGAAGATATGAGTACTCAGACTTTAACAGAATCGAATTCGACTCATACATAAAACCAACTAATGAACTAAGAGAACAAGAATTTCGACTATTAGATGTAGACAACCGGGTAATCTTACCTGTAAACACCCAAATTCGAGTATTAATTACAGCAGCAGATGTGCTACACTCATGAGCTATTCCTAGACTAGGAATTAAGGTAGACGCCACTCCCGGACGACTAAATCAAAGAACTATTCTAATAAATCAAACAGGATTATACTTTGGTCAATGCTCAGAAATTTGTGGAGCCAATCACAGATTTATACCTATCGTCCTTGAATCAGTACCTGGAAATACCTTTATTAAATGACTAAAAACTTTCTCATTAAGTGGCTGAAAGTAAGCATTGGTCTCTTAAACCAATATATAGTAAATTAACTAATACTCTTAATGAAGAATTTAGTTTAAAAAAAACATTAACTTGTCAAGTTAAAGAAATATTAAAGTAAATCTATATAATTCTTAATCCCTCAAATAGCACCTCTATGATGAGAAGCACTTTATGTAATAATAACTCTAATATTATTAATAACTAGAATCATTATCTACCATATAAAACCAGCAACGCCTACAAAAAACAAAGCTATGCGACTATTTAGTACCTGTAACTGAAAATGATAACAAATTTATTCTCAGCATTTGACCCAGCTACATCTAAAATAATATCACTAAACTGAATTAGAACAATTATAGTAATCATTTTAATTCCAACAAGATTCTGACTTTTACCTAGAAAACCTATAATTATCAAAAACAAAATAATTGAAGCACTAACATTTGAATTTAAACTACTACTAGGGCCCAGATCAAAAGGGTTTACATTACTATCTATTTCTTTATTTACATATATTATAATTAATAATATAATAGGACTTCTACCCTACATCTTTACTGGGTCAAGTCACATAACCTTCACATTAACTTTAGCCTTGCCACTATGATTAAGATTAATATTATACGGATGAATCAATCACATAAACAGAATATTTTCCCACCTAGTACCCACTGGCACCCCAAGAGTATTAATACCATTTATAGTAATCATTGAAACCCTAAGTAATCTAATCCGACCAGGAGCTCTAGCAGTACGACTAATAGCAAACATAATTGCAGGACATTTATTAATAAGACTATTAGGGAATAACATAACTAATGCAACAAATATAATTCCCTTTATCCTAATAGTACAAATATTGCTAATAATATTCGAAAGAGCTGTAGCAGTAATTCAAGCTTATGTATTCTCAGTACTAATAACACTCTACACTAGAGAATTACCATAATGAAAACAACAAACAATCACCCGTATCATTTAGTAGACTACAGACCTTGACCTCTGACAGGGTCTATTGGTGCTATAACAATAACCTCAGGAATAATTCTATGATTCCACATAAACGAATTTTACTTATTCCAAATTGGCATATTAATTAATTTAATAACAATATATCAATGATGACGAGATATTGTACGAGAAGGCACATTCCAAGGAAAACATACTATCAAAGTAGTAATAGGATTAAAATTAGGAATAATTTTATTCATTATCTCTGAAGTATTCTTCTTTATTTCCTTTTTCTGGGGATTCTTCCACAGAAGATTAGCCCCAACAATTGAATTAGGAATAACATGACCTCCTCAAGGAATCAAAACCTTTAACCCCACAGAAATCCCCCTACTAAACACAATAATTTTATTAACATCAGGGATTTCAGTAACATGAGCACATCACAGATTAATAAATAATATACATAAACAAGCTACCCTGGCCCTAACAATCACCGTAACATTAGGAATTCTCTTTACTGTATTACAAGGATATGAGTACATAGAAGCCAACTTTTGCATCAGAGATTCAGTATATGGAGCAACATTCTTTATAGCAACAGGATTTCATGGACTGCATGTAATCATCGGAACAACTTTTTTAATAATCTGCCTAGCACGACAAATAGCCTACCATTTCTCAAGAAATCATCATTTCGGATTTGAAGCTGCAGCCTGATACTGACACTTCGTTGACGTAGTGTGACTTTTCCTTTACATTTCCATTTACTGATGAGGTAGCTATTCTTTTAGTATAAAAAATATAATTGATTTCCAATCAAAAGATCTTAAATATAAGAAAGAATAATAATAAAAATTATAACAACAGTAATTTTATCAACACTACTAGCAAGAGCTATCATAATACTATGTGTTATAATCTCAAAAACAATAAATTCTGACCGAGAAAAAAGATCTCCCTTCGAATGCGGATTTGACCCAAAAACAACACCGCGACTACCCTTTTCCCTGCAATTCTTTCTAATTGCAGTACTATTCCTAATCTTTGACATCGAAGTAGTTATTATTCTACCAATAATCACAACAATAAAGCTATGTAATAACATAACTTGAATAATCACAGTAACAGTTTCCTTAATAATCATCCTTATTGGACTATACTATGAATGAAGGGAAGGAATATTAGAATGAAGATACTAACCATGGGGATGTAGTTAACAATAACATTTAATTTGCAATTAAAAAGAACTAAGCTATAGTCTTCCTCAATATAACTCATAAGCAAAGAAGTAAAATTTTACAGTTAGTTTCGACCTAAACCTAGGGAAATTATTAACCCCATGCTTAAAATTAGCTGAAGCCAAAATAGAGGCTTCTTATTGTTAATAAGATTAATGATTAAATTAATCCAGCTAAAGGGGAAAGAGGTATCTAAAAGAAGCCGCTAACTATCTTTTATAAGCGGTTAAACTCCGTTATTCCCCTATTTATATAGTTTAAAAATAAAACAATTCATTTTCAATGAATAGATGAATATAAAAACTCTATAAATTTACCTGAAAAGTATTAACACTTATCTTAATATCTTCAATATTAAACTTTAAATTTAAGCTATCCAAGTAAATAAAAGTAAATAAAGATAACAACAAGAAACCAGCAAAAAACAACTTCAATCTATTCCTTTGAATTATAAAAATAAACTTACTAAAATATACACTAAAAAGACTAAAACAACAAGAAAAAAAATACTCCCCCCAACCCATACTTACTAAATCTTCATAAATAGAAGATATTTTCAAACTATGTGAATAAAGTATATAAGTGCTAAAAGAAGGCATAAACCATATATTACCCAAAAACCATAAAGGTAATATTAAAGAATTATAACCAATAGGATAATCAAACACAGTAACATTAATAATTAAAAATATAAAACCTCTAAATAAAACAACAAAAAATAAAGGAGCTAACTTAAAAGAAAAAGGAAGGAGAATAAAATAAGGATAAGAAAAAATTAATCAAGATAATAACACACCCGAAAATAACCCTATAAAAATAAGAAGAAATATAGAAACTGTCATAATAGGATCCTCTTCATATAAACACAGACTAGAAACACCTAAATAGCCAAAAAGAATAAAGTATAATAACCGAAAAGTATAAAAAGCAGTTAAACCAATAGAAAGAATAAAAATAACATAAACAAATAAATTAAAATAATTTAACTGAGTAAATTCTAAACACAAGTCCTTTCTATAAAACCCTGACAAAAAAGGAAAACCGCATAAAGAAATATTAGCTACACAAAAACCTGATATAGTATAAGGAAAATGGTTAATTAAAGAACCCATATAACGAATATCCTGACAATCATTTATACAATGAATTAACAAACCAGCACACAAAAATAATAAAGCCTTAAAAAAAGCATGAGTTAACAAATGAAAAAAGGAAATATCAACACCCCCAATAAATAAAATTCTCATTATAAGGCCAAGTTGACTTAAAGTAGACAGAGCAATAATTTTTTTCAAATCATATTCAAAACTAGCCCCTAAACCTGATATAAATATAGTTAATAAAGCTAAAATAACAAAAATAAAAGTATTAAATAAATTAAAAAGAGCTCTAAAACGAATTAATAAATAAACACCAGCAGTTACTAAAGTAGAAGAATGAACTAAAGCTGAAACTGGAGTAGGAGCAGCCATCGCTGCCGGTAATCAAGAAGAAAAAGGAATTTGAGCACTTTTAGTAAAAGCAGCTAAAATTAAAAGAAACAATAGCACAGAAAATCAAGAAGTATCATAATAAAGATAGTACAAGAAATGCCATCTACCATTATTTAAAAATCAAGCAATAGAAAAAAGAATTGCAATATCCCCTAACCGATTAGTTAAAATAGTTAATATACCAGCATTATAAGATTTAAAATTCTGAAAATAAATAACTAAACAATAAGAAACTAAACCTAAACCATCTCAACCCAATAAGATACTAACCAAATTAGGACTCACAATTATAAGAATTATAGAAAAAACAAATAAAATAACTAAATATAAAAATCGCAAAGCACTCATATCACCAGACATATAAGAAAAACTATAATAAATAACTATAGATCTAATCAACAAAACTCTTCCCAAAAACAATAACGATATCCAATCAAATAACAAAGTCATAACAAAAGAGCAAGAATCAAAAGTAAAAAACTCCCAATCCAAAAAGTAAACTTTACTTAAAGAAAAAAAATATAAACCTATAAAAAAAAATAAAGTGCCAAATACAAAAAAAAGAACTGATCAAACCCTATAAAGATAAATAGCTCAAGATTATAATAAATACCCTCAATCCCACAAATTGAAATTCTAGATAAACTACCTAAGCCTATTCATTACAGCCATAAAGAAAATACATCAACCTTCAAAAATAATATATTTAAAGGGATAAAATGATAAAACATTAATAGATACTCACGAACCTTACCAGAAGACAAGATACCAACACCAGAATAAACAGAACCATGTTGAGTAATAGAATACAAATAAATACTATAACAACAACCAAAAAAAGATAAAAGCCCCAAAAAAATTATATTAAAAGAAGATCATCCAACTAATGAACTTAATAATAAACACTCGCCCAAAAAATTCAAAGACAGGGGGCTTGCAATATTATTAACTGCAAAAATAAACCAAAACATACTTAATAAAGGTAAAACAGTAATAAACCCCTTATTCATTAATAAACTACGAGAAAAAGAACGCTCATAAATAATATTTGCTAAAGCAAAAAGACCAGAAGAACATAACCCATGGCCCAGTATCAATACTAAAGAACCATAAAACCCAAAATAATTAAAAGTTATAACTCCTGAAATTACCAAACTCATATGAACAACAGAAGAATAAGCAATTAAAGATTTTATATCAACCTGACATAAGCATAAAATTCTCAAAAACACACCTCCTAATAAACTAAAAATGATTCAAAAATAATTAAACCTTAAAGAATAAAACCAAATAAAACTAAAGACACGATATATACCATAACCCCCCAGCTTAAGCAAAACGCCGGCCAGAATTATAGAACCAGAAACTGGAGCCTCAACATGAGCCCTGGGCAACCAAAAATGTAAAAAAGAAAGAGGCATTTTAACAAGAAAAGCTAAAATTAAACTCAAATATAAATAAAAATTACAGTCACATTCAATTAAAAAAAAAAATAAAGTAAAACCATCATAAAAAATATAAAGAATACCCAATAATATAGGTAAAGAAGCAAATAAAGTATAAAATAACAAATAAAATCCCGCTAATAAACGCTCAGGCTGATACCCTCAACCAAAAATCAAAAAAAGAATAGGAACTATTCTACTTTCAAAAAAAATATACATTAATAATAAATTAGTTGTACTAAAAGTAAAAAGTAGCATAAAGAGTATAAAATACAAAACATAAATAAATTCATTAATGCTAGAATTATTAAACCTAATCTGAAAACTAGCCATCAATATAAGAACTACAATCCAAATAGTCAAAAAATTCATACAATAAGAAACAACATCCATTCCAAACCCAAAACACAAATTACCAACAAAAACATTTAATGGACAAAAAAATAAAAAGAAAGATAAAATAAACAAAGAAAAAATAAAAATTCACCAAAAATTTAAAACAGGAATCAAAAAAAGTAACAAAATAAAATACTTTATCATCTCAAAACAGATAGACTAGACAAGTAATCATTACCATGATTACGAATCATACTAACCAATACACCCAAACCCAAGGCACCTTCACAAATAGAAATAATAAAGAACACTAAAATAAAATAAAACTCGCACCCATAAAATAACAAAAAAAGAGAAAAAAAAGAATAAAGAGATAACATTAAATATTCTATACCAAATAAAGTTAAAAGCAAATGTTTATGTCTCAAACAAAAAAAAATAGAACCCATAATAAACATAAAAAATAATGATAAAATAATAACTAATAATCCTAACTTTAATTAAAGAAATTATAGTATCAGAATAAAGATTAACCTACCCATAGTCTCCAAAACTATAATTCTAAATAAACTACATTCTGGTAAAATTATATAGACGTCCACAATCAACCCCCAATAAATGGGGGTAATGTTTTAATAGTTTAAAAATAAAACAATGGTTTTGTAAACCATAAATAGAAGATATGCCTTTAAAACAATATATTTAACAATTACAATTATAAATATAATCTCATTCAGATTGGTTTGAATAAACCACCCCATTAGTCTCGGAATCATAATCATTATTCAAACGCTTAATATCGCAATAATAATAGGAATAATTATAGGAAGATTCTGATTTTCATACATTATTATTATTGTGATACTAAGAGGTATATTAGTACTTTTCATTTATATGGCAAGAATCGCCTCAAATGAAAAGTTTCAAACACCAATTAAACTTTTAATGGGCCTAAGAATAATTATAATTTCTAGACTATTATTACAGTTTATAAACCCCCCATTTTACATAGATTTCAACAAACCACAAAGAGTAAGAAATATAGAACCAGTAATACTAATAAATATAATAAATAATAACAAAATCATTATTATAATAGTAATTTATTTATTTTTCAGTATAGCTGTTATTTCTATAATTGTCAATATTTCAGAAGGGCCACTACGAGCAAATAAATAATGAATAAACCCATACGAAAAACTCACCCATTAATTAAAATTATCAATAACTCTTTAATTGATTTACCATCCCCCTCAAATATCTCACTATGATGAAACTTTGGATCTTTATTAGGAATATGCTTAATAATTCAACTAATTACAGGAGTTTTCTTAGCGATACATTACACCCCAAATATTGAACTCGCATTTAATAGTGTAATCCATATTTGCCGAGATGTGAACTACGGTTGACTATTACGATATACCCACGCTAATGGGGCTTCATTATTCTTTATTTGCCTTTATTTACATATTGGACGAGGAATATACTATGGATCATTCTCATTACTAATAACCTGAAATATAGGAGTAATTCTATTATTAGCAGTTATAGCTACGGCCTTTCTAGGATATGTATTACCCTGGGGTCAAATGTCTTTATGAGGAGCAACAGTAATCACTAATCTATTATCAGCCATTCCATACATCGGAAGAGATTTAGTTAAATGATTATGAGGGGGGTTTTCAGTAGATAATGCAACACTAAATCGATTCTTCGCCCTACACTTTTTATTACCTTTTATCATCGCAGCCCTAGTAATAGTGCACTTGCTCTTTCTTCATCAAACAGGAAGAAATAACCCCTTGGGATTAAATAGAAACTATGATAAAATTCCATTTCACCCCTTCTTTTCTATCAAGGATTTAATGGGAATTTTAATTACATTAATAATATTTTCCCTATTAATCATAATAGAACCTCTTTCATTAGGAGACCCTGAAAATTTTATTCCTGCAAACCCGCTAGTAACACCTGTGCACATTCAACCTGAATGATACTTTCTATTTGCATACGCAATCCTGCGATCAATCCCTAATAAACTAGGAGGAGTTATTGCAATAATTAGATCCATTATTATTATTATAATTTTACCTTTCACTAATAAGCCAAAATTTCAAGGGATGGCATTCTACCCAATTAACAAAACCCTATTTTGAGCTTACACTACCACAATTATTTTACTAACATGAATTGGAGCACGTCCTGCTGAAGAGCCCTTTATTCTGACCGGCCAAATCTTAACAGTAATCTACTTCACTTACTTTTTCATTAACCCATTAATGATTAAACTATGAGAAAAATAAGTTAATTAAACTTTAGACAAGTTTATATTTTGAAAATATAAAAGAATGGTTAAATTCCATTATTAACTTAAACACTTAAATTAATGAAAATATCACATAATAGCAATAATAATAATATAGAATAAAATAAAAAGAACCCCAATGAAAGAGGTAAAAACCCCCTCCATGTTAAATATATTAACTTATCATAACGGAATCGAGGTAAAGTAGCACGAACTCAAATAAACCAAAATACTAATAAAGAAAGTTTCACATAAAATAATAAAGAATAATAGTCCCCTCCCAAAAAAAATAATACTGTTAATAAACTCATAAAAATAATATTTATATACTCAGATAAAAAAATAAAAGCAAATCCTGCCCCTCTATATTCAACATTGAACCCTCTAACTAACTCTCTTTCACCTTCTGCAAAATCAAATGGTGCCCGATTAGTTTCAGCCAAACAGCTAGAGATTCAACAAATAAATAAAGGTAAAGAAAAAAATAAAAACCAAATAGCTGACTGATAAACTAAAAAATTACATAAATTAAAACTATAAATAAATAAAAATATACATAAAATAATTAAAGCTATTCTTACTTCATAAGAAATAGTTTGAGCCACAGCCCGAAGTCCACCTAATAAAGCATATTTAGAATTAGAAGATCAACCAGACAATATTACACCATAAACCCCCAAGCCAGTGCAGCATAAAAAAAATAAAAGTCCAAATATAAAACCATAAACATTACATAACTGTGGATACAAACATCACATAGAAAAAGATAAAACTAACATTACAATAGGAGAAAAATAATAAATAAGAAAATTAGATAAATTAGGGTAAGTTTGTTCCTTAAAAAATAATTTAATACCATCAGAGAAAGGTTGAAAAAGACCTACTACTCCAACCCTATTTGGACCCTTGCGAAGCTGAATATAACCTAAAACCCTTCGCTCTAACAAAACAACAAACCCTGAAGATAGTAAAACCATAACAAGTAAAATTAAATAATAAGCTAAAAACAATACTACCTGTAATATAAATTACATTAATAAATTCTAAATTTATTGCACTTATCTGCCAAGATAGTAAAATTAATCAATTAAAATTAAATATTAAAAGTAGTAGGTCCTTTCGTACTATACCACTATATCAAATTATAGATAGAAACCAACCTGGCTCACGCCGGTCTGAACTCAGATCATGTAAAGATTTAAAGGTCGAACAGACCTAGATATTAAGCTTCTGCACTATAACTCTAACTTTAATCCAACATCGAGGTCGCAAACTACTTCATCAATAAGGACTCTCCGAAGTAATAACGCTGTTATCCCTAAGGTAATTTAATCTTTTAATCTATAATACAGGATCATAAAAACACTAATTAATGATAAGATATAAATAGAAGTTAAATAATTTCTATTGTCACCCCAACAGAAATATTTTTTTTCACAATCTATATAGCCAACATAAATAGAAGATAAAAAAAAATATTAAAATTCTATAGGGTCTTCTCGTCCCATAACTAAATTTCAGCTTTTTAACAAAAAAATTAAATTCAAATGTAATAAATTTAGATTAAGAAAGAATATCCCTCGTCCAACCATTCATACAAGCCTCCAATTAAAAGACAAATTATTATGCTACCTTTGTATAGTTAAAATACTATAGCAATTTAAAAATTTTCATTGAGCAGGTCAGACTTAAAATAAAAATTCTATAAGACATGTTTTTGTTAAACAGGCGAGGATAAAATTTGCCGAGTTCCTAAATCTAAATAAATAATCTACTTATTTTATCATTAAATCTATAAAACCATTATTGACTCAATAATACTTAATAAAAATATAAATACAAAATAAATAAATAACATGAACTAAAAACAATTATAACAAAATAAAAGATGGAAATTTCTAATCCTACATAAGACTATAACTATTAAATATATTATATAACAATAAATGAGCTAATCCCCAAATACTTTAAATCCTTAAATTAAATTTAAATTAAATATTAAATATACTAGATAAAGATTCTAAATTAAATTTAATTCTTAAGTAACCAGATATTTAAAGTTGAATAACATATCATTACTAAGACTAAATAATTAATAGTTTTGTAACACTAACTAAACACTTAGTCTTATCTCCTTTAATTTCGGGAAGGATAAACTAATTATTTAAATTTAAATAAACCCTGATACAAAAGGTACTAAATAAATTATACTTTTAAATAAAATAAATAAACCCTTTACAGTACAGATAAACTATCATTAAAAAACTTTAGTTCTATAAAATATACTAAAACAAATATTATTTTAATTAAAATAATAATAACAATAATAATAATAATAATATAAAATTTAATCAAGCCAAATTGATTCGCACAAATTTAATTGTTAATGTAAATAACAAATCCTCTAAGGATCTAGCTTGTTAGATCCAACTCCACCTTCCGGTAGAATTACTTTGTTACGACTTATCTCAATTTTATGAGAGTGACGGGCGATATGTGCATAATTTAGAGCCATAATCAATATTAAAAGATATTAATATTTACTTTTAAATCCTCTTTCATATATAATTTAAATAAAATAATCCAATAAAATACATTAAATGTAACCCATTTCAACCTTTAATATAGCTGCACCTTGACCTGACATTACCTATAATATTAATCAAAGAAAATAAATAAGTTCTAATAAAACATTCTAATGACAGAGATATACAAACTAAAATAAAGTTAAATCCAACGTGGATTATCAATTACAGAACAGGTTCCTCTAAAAAGATTAAATTACCGCCAAAATCTTTTAATTTAAAGACCATAACTATTAATACCAAAAAAAATCCTTACAATCAAAATAATAGGGTATCTAATCCTAGTCTATAAAAATGATTTTCATATTTAATATAAACCAAAAACTAACACTAAATTAAAATTTCACCTAATAAACATAATAAATAGCCCCAATAAATAAATTAAATACTTTTTAAAAAAAATAACTAAAATGAATTGTATAACCGCGTTTGCTGGCACAATTTTTAACCACCTTAATAAAAATTAACTAATACTAAAATAATTTATATCAATAAAATTATAAACTGTGAATACTAAAAATTAAACATCTTTAAGAAACATAATAACAACACACAAAAACTTACATGTAAAATTATCTTTATAGCCATTTTCAATAGATAGAATCAATCTATTATATAATATGATAAAAAAAAATCGTTCACGGCCCTTATAGAGTACCATCCCTACGGGAATAATTTACATTACTGTAATAGATAAATATGTTGCCATATATGAAATAGTTACATTACTGTAATAGATAAATATGTTGCCATATATGAAATAGTTACATTACTGCCATAAATATATATATCTTGCATAAGACTAAATATTCAACTATAGTTAATGTGTATCTTAATATTATCCATCGATCTAAATAATTACATAGTAATCCTTTTAACACTTTCACTGGCTAAACACCCGCTCAAATCATTTAACGTTATCCCTTTTTATTTTTTTTTATATGTTATCCTTGTAGCTCTTAACAGTAACTCATCTCTCACCGGTAGTTTATCCTTCCCAGGTACTAAATAGTCGCATAGCTTAGTTCTTTACCCCCTTTGACCCCCCCGCAGTATATCCATACTAACAAGCATAAATCATAGTTATAGAGTTATATCTGAGTCCCTAGCCCCCCTCTCTTAAGGCTAGAAAATTAGATAATAAATTCATTTTTTTTCAACTATAAAAAAAAAACCTTCACGGCGCAGTAAAAGTATCATTACTAAGGTGATACAAAAAATAAAATTAACCCCACAGGTATATATTAAATATATCCCATAAAACATCTAAAACCCCACAGGTATATATTAAATATATCCCATAAAACATCTAAAACCCCACAGGTATATATTAAATATATCCCATAAAACATCTAAAACCCCACAGGTATATATTAAATATATCCCATAAAACATCTAAAACCCCACAGGTATATATTAAATATATCCCATAAAACATCTACCACAAAATACGATCCGTCCATATATATATAAATATATTAAATATATCAACATTAACCTTTTAAATTTAATACTAAAATAGCACCTCTCGCTATAAAGGTAATAAATTAAAAAGAATTAATTAGATATAGTATAGCAAAAACACTAAACCTATTCCGCATTAAAATAATATATCAACATTAACCTTTTAAATTTAATACTAAAATAGCACCTCTCGCTATAAAGGTAATAAATTAAAAAGAATTAATTAGATATAGTATAGCAAAAACACTAAACCTATTCCGCATTAAAATAATATATCAACATTAACCTTTTAAATTTAATACTAAAATAGCACCTCTCGCTATAAAGGTAATAAATTAAAAAGAATTAATTAGATATAAAGAAATATCCCTCATTTAAATTTATAAATTTAGCGGGAAACTAACGCCTTAGTTCCGTATTATATTTTTCAATATAGGTATATTATTATATTAATATCTCTCTAACCCAACAAGATAATT